TAATGAATTAACTAAATCAAAATTTGTAAAAGGGGAATACGGAGGCTTATAAAAAAAAAATGCTATAATTATTCCAAGATAGGCTAGACTAACTGAAAACACTGCATCTTTCGCAAATTCCGACCAATCGGTTAAATAATTCGAATTTTGATGTAACAGATTTATCGAGGGGGTTAACCATTTGGATAAAATATCCAAATCGACGCCATTAAAAGAAATTCCTATGAATCCAACAAAGAAAGTAAAGAAGACTAATATAAGGATAGGAAATAATATAGTATTATCCGATTCATAAGGATACGCAAAAGTTTTCTTCTTGCCAAAACGAGAAATAGTAAGAAAAGGTTGGCTTCTAGTTCTTGCATTCTCATCAATTCGATCTATTTTCTGTGAAAAAAAATAAGCACTTTTCTTTTTCGTCATTATTAATAAAGTTAACAAATGAAAGTTTTTCTTATTGACTTTAAAACCTTCTTTACCCCATAGAGATATTGAATAGAGGGAAGTCTTTTTTTTTCCACTGAAATTTTGAAAATGAGCATTTAAATGTCCTTCAAAAGTAAGTAAATAGATCCGAAACATATAAAATGCGGTTAATCCCGCCGTAGACCAAGCTATTAGTGCAAAAATTGCTGAATATAACCAACTATCATTAAGAATTTGATCTTTGGACCAAAAACAAGCAAGAGGTGGAATCCCACAAAGAGAAAGTGTGCCTAATAAAAACGCACTTTTGGTAATTGGTACATGTTTTTTTAAACCTCCCATAAAAACCATATTTTGACTTTTAGTCGGAGAATAACCAACAATAGTTTGCATTGAATGAATAACAGAACCCGATCCCAAAAACAATAATGCTTTCGAATAAGCATGAGTAATCAAATGAAATAAAGCACTTCGAGAAGACCCCATACCGAGAGCTAACATCATATAACCCAATTGAGACATGGTAGAATAGGCTAAACCTCTCTTAATGTCTTTTTGAGCAAGAGCTAAAGTAGCTCCAACAAATAGTGTTATTATCCCTATTAAAGAAATAAAATTCATTATTTGAGGTATAATAATGAAAAGAGGTAAAAGTCGAGCTACAAGGAAAATTCCCGCGGCTACCATAGTAGCGGCATGGATAAGAGCCGAAATAGGAGTCGGCCCTTCCATTGCATCGGGTAACCATACATGAAGGGGGAATTGTGCAGATTTCGAAACAGCACCAGAAAATAATAAAACAGCGCACCACGTAACAAATAAAAAATTTAACTCATTATGAAAAATCAAGTTATTGAATATTTGAAATAAATCCCGAAATTCAAAACTCCCTGTTATCCAATAAAAACCTAAAATTCCCAATAATAAACCAAAATCCCCAACACGATTAGTTACAAACGCTTTTTGACAAGCATTTGCTGCAACAGGACGTGTGAACCAAAATCCTATTAATAGATAGGAACACATTCCTACTAATTCCCAAAAAATATAAATTTGTATCAAATTGGAACTAGTAACTAATCCCAACATGGCAGTACTGAAAAAACTCATATAAGCAAAAAATCTCAAATATCCACGATCATGAAACATATAATTATCACTATAAATAAGAACCAAAATTCCAACAGTAGTGATTAATATTGACATAATAGAAGTAAGCGGATCGATTAAGTAGCCAAATTCTAAAGAAAAATCATTATTGAGAATCCAAGCCCAGACATATTGATAGGTAGCACGGCTATTTAGTTGCTGAATCGAGAAATTGATTGAAAAAATCATGACTATACTTAATACTAAAACACTTTGAAAAGCCCACATACGACGAAGACTTTTTGTTGCCGACGGAAAAAGAAGAAGTCCCACGCCGATTAATATAGGAACTGAAAGTGGAAGGAAAGGTATTATCCATGCATATTGATATGTTTGTTCCATAAAAAAAGTTTTTTAGTCTGAATTAATTGCTTCCGATTAACTGGACTCCACCCCTTTCAAAAGGGATCAATAAAAAAAAATAAAAATATGAACTAACTTCAAAAAATTTAACGTAAATAAAAATTTAGCATTTGATACTCGTACTTAATTCTGTATCTGAGTTTTTCTAAATAGTTCAAATATTCAACTCAAGAAGTTAGATGTGGTCAAATAATATGACCAAGTTCTGTAAAAAAAACTACTTCTTTATTTTAAATATATTTGTATTTTGAAAATATACAAATTTAGGAAGAGATAAAAAATAAAAATAGAAATTTTTCTAACAATGGTTTTTTTTATAGCAAACATCCGGAATTACACTCAAAAGTACTTGATTCTGATATAAATCGTGGAATTCACTAATGTCATCGGCTTAATAACTCGTCGTTTTTTTTAGTTAGTTTCATTTTAGTTAGTTTATTTCAACTTATTAACTAATTCCTTATGAGATTGATTATGATTCTTTTTTTTGTTTTTAAACAAACATTTTTGTTATTAAAAACCGTTAGAATATCTGAGTGTAGATATAAAACTTAATGGTTTATTTGAAACTTGATTTTTTATTAATTGAGAAAATTTTCTTTAGTGAGAAAGGATAAAAAGATGTATCCGGTAACAGAACAGATAAATTACTAATCTCATTCGAATTTCAAAAATTTTAGACGGATTCGTTGGACTAGTTACTCGAAAAAGATTCCATTTGGTATTAGATAAAAGTTGTCTTTTGAAATACTTCCTTTGATTTTATTACATGGAAATGCAGTGTCGAATGACAAAAAGCACTGGAGATAGATCTTTTAGATTCTTTTTTTTAGTTCCACGAATTAGATTTATATATCATAGCTGATTATAGAAATATCTGAGAAAAAACAACAAATAAAAGTACTAGTAATCCATACAACTTATTTGTTCTTAGAAGCCTTCTAGAGACCTTTTTGAACAAAAAATTTGTAAGAATCTTGTAGAGAAGTTTCATATATTTAGAGTTATTTGTGATGATAAGGACTAAAAGAATAACTAGATAATGAATAGTAATTAAGGATTCTTTTGAACAATAGATGTCTTTCACATCTCAACTATAACAATAAGTAACCTCTTCATTTTGAAATGGCAGTTCCAAAAAAACGCACTTCTAGATCAAAAAAGCGTATTCGTCAAAATATTTGGAAAAGGAAGGGATATTCATTGGCGTTAAAAGCTTTGTCATTAGGAAAATCTCTTTCTACCGGCAAATCAAAAAGTTTTTTTATGCGACGAGAAAATAAGTCCTAAAATGTTGTAAGACTCGGAATCTATTTGACGTTAAAATTGGCTCATTTCAGTCTTACTATCAAATTCTCAATTACAACTTTCTATTAGTTTGAACTAATCAATATGAAATAGACTCCGTTTTGTGATGTTCATATGGAAAATATGGAACATTAAGAATTTGAAAATTTCGCAAATTCTAAGAAAAAATACAATAAGAAAAACCAAGGTTTTACCTTTTTTTAGGACTCTATTTTTCATTTTGTTGGTGGGGAGTATTATTTTCCCCATCGACCTTTTTGTTATAATTCAAATGCTAATAATATGTTTTCTTTATCTATAATATCTAAAGAATATCGAGAGAAGATGAGAAATAAGATTTTTAGTTCAAATTAACGAGAGAAACTCATTGATTCAATTTTGAAAACTTGTATAACTTTCTGACTTCGTCTTTCTCGGAATGACTATAGAGTTCTCAGATATTTTTTGATTTCAGTCCAACCAATAAAAGACGAAAACTCTCGGGATATTATATACAAACAATGTCTTACTTTAGAAAAATCCAAAAAAGGTTTCTTTTATATTCTGCGAGAAAATTCATTTGGTGGTTTTAAATTTCTGAAATAAGTTAAATGGGAACTAATTGTTTTGAATTTGAATTGTTATTCAAAATTTTTTCAATGAAGTGATACTGTCAATCTTGACAATTCAATATAAATAGCCTATTATGGGTTCGAACAAGCCGCTATGGTGAAATTGGTAGACACGCTGCTCTTAGGAAGCAGTGCTAGAGCATCTCGGTTCGAGTCCGAGTAGCGGCATGCCGTCTTCGAAACACCAGACAATAGATCTTATAATGAAAAATGAATGAAATTCCCGCTTTTCATTTATACTTAAATTAAGGGATTACTCTTTTTTTTATGATATTTTCAACCTTAGAGCATATATTAAAGCATATTTCCTTTTCAATTGTTTCAAGTGTCATTTCAATTTGGTTTTTCAACCTATTGGTCACTGAACTCATAAAACCATATGAGTTATCAGAAAAGGGCATGATACCAACCTTTTTGTGTTTCACAGGATTATTAGTGACTCGTTGGATTTATTCCGGTCATTTTCCACTAAGTGATTTATACGAATCATTAATCTTTCTTTCGTGGAGTTTCTCCCTTATTCATATAGTCGCCTATTTCAAAAAAAATAAAAATCTAAGCGCAATAACCGCCTCGAGTACTATTTTTACCCAAGGTTTTGCTACTTCAAGTCTTTTAAGTGAAATACAGAAACCTGCAATATTAGTCCCTGCGCTCCAATCCGAGTGGTTAATAATGCACGTAAGTATGATGATATTGAGCTATGCCGCTCTTCTGTGTGGATCATTATTATCCGCTGCACTTCTAGTCTTTACATTTCGAAAGAAAAGTAATCGGTTTTTAAAATCATTTTCATTTAACAAAATCCAATATAGCTATGACAGAAGTACTATTTTAAGAAATACTTCTTTTGTTTCTGATCAGAATTATTACAAGAGCCAATTAATTCAACAATTGGATTTTTGGAGTTATCGTGTGATTAGTCTAGGATTTCTTTTTTTAACTACGGGTATTATTTCAGGAGCAGTTTGGGCGAATGAAGCGTGGGGATCATATTGGAGTTGGGACCCAAAAGAAATTTGGGCCTTTATTACTTGGATGATATTCGCTATTTATTTACATATTCGAACAAATAGGAATTTCCCGGGTGAAAATTCCGCACTGGTGGCGGTTCTAGGTTTTCTTATAATTTGGATATGCTATTTTGGAGTTAATCTATTAGGAATAGGGCTACATAGTTATGGTTCATTTACATTACCGTCTAGCTAAGGAAGCTTCTTACGAATACAAACTAACTCGAGCTGTCTATAAAAAACTTTGTAATGAACTGCGTGAATCCAGTACCAATAGTGTAGTGATTCGCGCGGTTCTCGCAAAGACCGCGCATCTCGGGTTAAAATGAAAATTCATTTTGCACTTTATTTAAAATACTAGAAAAAAGCATTCTTTTGTCTATTCTACAACAAGTTTTAAAAAATTAGATAATTTTTCTTTAGGAAAAATCTCTATAAAAAACTAAATAAAAGAACTTCAACCTTCTCAACTGAAAGTGACAGAACAAAATCCGGGTAGATTCCAATTCCTATTATGGGTAGAAAGATAGCGATTGAAACAAACAACTCGCGCGGTCCAAAATCAAAAAGATAAGAAGTCGGGGCATTAAATAACTTGGATCCATAGAACATCTGGCGTGACATAGATAATGAATAAATGGGCGTTAATATCATTCCAATTGCTATTACAAAAGTAAGTAGAATTTTTGGCATGAAAAGATATTTTTGACTGGTAATTAGTCCCCACAATACGATTAATTCTGCAACAAAACCACTCATACCTGGTAATGCGAGGGAACCCATAGAAAAGCTACTAAACAGCGTAAATATTTTTGGCATTGGGATAGCTACGCCACCCATTTCGTCGAGATAAACAAGACGTATTCTATCATAACTTGTTCCTGCCAAGAAAAAAAAGGCCGCCCCAATAAATCCGTGAGAAATTATTTGTAAAATGGCTCCATTGAGTCCTGCGTCGGTTATAGAACCAATTCCTATAAGTATCAAACCCATATGCGATACAGAAGAATAGGCTATTCTTTTTTTAAAATTACGTTGGCCGGAAGAAGTTAAAGCTGCATAGATTATTTGTATTGTGCCTATTATCATCAACCAGGGAGAAAAAATAGAATGAGCATGAGGTAATAATTCCATATTAATCCGAATCAATCCATATGCCCCCATTTTTAATAAGATTCCCGCTAAAAGCATACAAGTACTGTAATGAGCTTCGCCGTGGGTATCAGGTAACCATGTATGGAAAGGTAGAATCGGCGATTTGACAGCAAACGAAATCAAAAATCCTATATAAAATATTATTTCCAAGGCCACAGGATACGGTCGATTAATTGATGTTTCAAAATCTAATGTTGGTTCATTAGAACCATATAAACCAAGACCCATAACTCCCATTAATAGAAAAACAGAACCTCCTGCCGTGTACAAAATAAATTTAGTTGCCGAGTACATCCGTTTCTTTCCTCCCCACATGGATAGAAGGAGATAAACCGGAATTAATTCTAACTCCCACATGATGAAAAAAAGTAAAAGATTCTGAGAAGAAAATGGCCCTATTTGAGCGCTATACATTGCTAATAGCAAAAAATGGAATAATCGAGAATCCCGAGTAAGAGGCCAGGCTGCTAACATAGCTAAAGTAGTGATAAATCCCGTTAGTAAAATAGGTCCTATAGAAAGTCCATCTATTCCTAATTTCCAATGGAAATCAAAAAAATGAATCCATTTATAATCTTCCACTAGTTGGATTAATGGATCATCTGATTGGAAATGATAACGGAATAGATAGGTTAGTAGAAGGAGCTCTAAAATACATATACAAATGCTATACCATCTAATTACCTTATTTCCTTTATGAGGAAGAAAAAAAATTAAAGAACCCGCAGCTATTGGTAAAAATACAATTATTGTTAACCAAGGAAAATCATTCGTGATAAAGGCAAAATACACTTAGGCCAGAAAACCGGTGCGCAAAAATTTTTTTGCGCTCGGGTTTTCTCGGTAAAACAAATCAGCTGAATTCAAGTAGAGTTTTAAGTGAGGTATCAATAAGCTAGACCCATGCTGCGAGTTGTTTCATGCCATAAATAAACCCGAACACTCAAGAAATCTGTTGGACAAGCGGATTCACACCTCTTACAACCGACACAATCCTCTGTTCTTGGAGCCGAAGCAATTTGTTTTGCTTTACATCCGTCCCAAGGTATCATTTCTAACACATCTGTGGGGCAGGCTCGAACACATTGAGTACATCCAATACATGTATCATAAATTTTGACTGAATGGGACATTGGATCTATCCATTTTTGAAGGGCATCAATTTTCGATCTACTAAATTTAGAATTGAAAAAAAAAAGAGATAAACTAAGTTTAGATATTAGACGAATCAACGAGTTTCCAGCGTTTTTGAATCTATTTTGTTCTGAATTGGTTTATGAAAGAGAGCCAAAATACTTTGATTTTTTATCTGAGATTATTTTTTCAACAAATTAGATTGATTGATCCGAGTTGACTTTCGATTACGATAAATTGACGAAACAATAGCAAGTCCAATAGCGGCTTCAGCGGCGGCAATAGCGATAATAAAAATGGAAAAAATAGCTCCTTTTAATTGACGACTATCAAAAAAATCA